TCGCCGAGATAAAGACAGAATAATCAGAAACAATATAGAGTTGATTTTTTTTTGTTACTTAACCCTTTTTGCCCTGTCTATTGTATTGTGAAAAAAAGATTTGCAGAGAAAAAAGATATTTTTACCTATTTAGTACTATATTCATAGAATTCGAAAAATACGAGTGTAAAGCGGGTTCTTTTTATTAATTTATTTATAGTAAACTTAAACACAAGCAGATACCTATATATCATATATTAAGATACTCGATTGTCTGTGTAATTTCTGTTCTGGTTTCGGGGGTTGCATATACTCATAATTGTTGCTATAATGGAATTTGAGACTGAGAAAAAGAAAAGCGGAGAAATAATAACGATTCTTTTTTATTGAAAAGACGCAATACTTATTAGTTATCATTTGGATTTTCTTATGCCATTAGAGAACCCTAATTTGAAATCAAAATCTAAGAGTTGTTCATAAATTCGCAGTCAAGTCAATAGTTATAGTTAAAGATTCAATTTCTCATTAATTTTTACTTTTGTGACTGAAAGCCTATATATATTTTCAAAAGTATGGATCCTAAAAAAAGGAAAGATTTTTTTAGTAGTGAAGGGAATTAAGTAGGGAAAAGGGATTCAAAATGCAAGTACAATAAAAAAAAATCAGTAATCCATCCCAAAGAGGTCATATTTGCATCTATTTTGTATCACTTTGGCGGCATGGCCGAGCGGTAAGGCGGAGGACTGCAACTCCTTGGTCCCCAGTTCGAATCTGGGTGTCGCCTGATTCCAATGAAAAAAAAAAAAAAAGACCCGAAATTCCTTATCGACTGATAGAACCTATAACTCACCTAATTATTCCCCAGCCGAAGGAGAGACCCTTGTCTCTTGATATGTACTTACTCGATTCTAAGCATCTGGGGTTCTCAAAAGTTCAAGTTCTGTAAATCCTTGTGTCTAGGATTCAAGGGAAGATTATACTAAGTAGTGGTTACTAACTGAGCCTTGAATTCGATTAGAGAGCCGAAGGCGATATCTAACTAGTTCGTAATTAGGAATTGTGAAAAAGCGGAATATATTTTGTATACACACTCAAAGGAGTCTCTGAGTATTCAGGTATTTGATTAATATTCGATTGGGTAATTGGCTTTTTTAGAAAAAAAGCTCAAAAAGAACCTCTTTTCCGCCGGTCAAGAGTGGAATAGGCTGTTAAAAATCGTATAGGAATTTGTTATATGTATGTGGATTTATTGAATTGCTTCATTAAATTTAATTAATAGTCCGAAATAAGAATCCCTTTTTGACTCTGTATCATTGATTTTACTATTATTAGTATTAGTGAACAATAATGGAATAATTCCTTCATATTTATAGAGATAGGGGACATAATTCACATGGATATTGTAAGTCTCGCTTGGGCTGCTTTAATGGTAGTCTTTACATTTTCCCTTTCACTTGTAGTATGGGGAAGAAGTGGACTCTAGAAATACTACTTAACTAATTGAGTTTTGAGTATGAGGAATCAAACTGTATCAATTGTTTTATAGATCGTTCCGCAAAGTGTTTTTAAAGATAATCATGTCAATCAAAGAGATATTTTAATAATTCCCATGTTTATATTTCGAAAGGAAATGTAGATGATAGGAAATATATTTCGGATTTTTTCTAAATTCTCTATTTCGCCGAACGGACTCTTATACAAATTATATAGGGACAACGGGGAACAGCAGACCCCCTTTTTTGTTTTCCTCTTTCTCCAAATACAAGAGAAAGCCGCCGTTCTGTTATTAATATTAAGCGGATACCTACTTTCTAAAGGAAAGAACATAGATATAGTGCTTGTTCAACAAGATATACACATAATAAGATCTTGACCCGGACGAGTCGCAGATTTGGCACTTACCACTTGTTTTATTATTTTAGAAACCGGATTTGTGCTTTATCGACTCATTTCATATCATGGTTTAAGTGTTACAAATTCAATTAATGAGGTTTACTATTTCTTTTCAAAATTCGAAGAAGTTTACATACCATAGAACTCTTTGGATCATCTATCAACCAGTCAATCAATTTAATTACTTTACTTCTTGGAAATGATAAAAAAAAGATTACTATTACTAATACTAAGTTGATTTTTTTTATTAATATAGTATATGTTATACCCATACTATTTTTCTTTCTTTGATTCTTTCGGTGGATACTTGGATTTCTATTTGAAATAATCCGAAATCTAGGAATTCGAACTGTATGTAAAATAAAAGTAAGAGTTGCCTTTCGATTATTTCGGATTGATCAGAATCAATACAAATCGATCAAATAGATGTAGCCAAAAATAGAATTGGGGTCCCTATGTACATAACAGAAGATACATATTGTAGATTGATCTATATAAAATTAAGTATTTATCTTTATTTATAGTATAGCACAACTTTCTACACTACAAAAAAAACACTAATCTAATAGATAAATAGATAGTATAGCATGGTAGAAAGAAATATATGAATCTTTCTACCATACTATCC